CTTCTGACACAGCAATGCAATTTCAATCAGTATCAAAATGAAGTACTAGAGAATTTTTTTCTTCCTTTTTTGTCAATTTTGTCAATGGCGAACCGTACGCCATTAGAAAATTCCTTGGATTCCTAGTTTTCTTCATTATTGGATTGGCTTCGGAATCTAAATTGAAGATCAGGTAAAATGTGAATAGGACCAGTTGGTTTCTAATAATTCATGAAGGAGATTCTAATATTCACACAATTCAATTATATGGTAAATCTATAAATTTAGTTTTCTAAATTGTATGCGTGATTAGAGAAGAGGTTTGTTTGGACTCTTTTTTTGTTTATTTGAAATAATTGCTTAGCTGTCCGGTAAAGGTAAGAATGGTCGATAGTATTCGACGAAAGAAAGAAAAAAACGAAGAAAATAAGTGTACTAATCAATATTTCAATATTAGGGATATGCGCATTGTTGTATTGTATTAGATCTAAAGGTTCTTTCTTGACCTAAATACAAGGATGGTCTTTATAATATAGAAAGACTAAATGGAGAATCTAAAAAAAAAATAAAATTTTTAATTATTTTCTAATTTTATTCCATAATGATTCAAAGAGAGTTTCGTTTTTCAATGAAGTTACACAAGACAGTTATTAGTATGTTTACTCAGGAAGTTGCCCAACAACTCTCTTGATTCGGAATTACGGGATCGACAGATGATGAATCCATTTCTTTTTGTACCCCTGTCATTCTATCTTTGTATTCTATCCTTGTTAAGGCTGTCTCTAACTATACCACTAATTAAAAACTTTCATTCTTTCAATTTGTGCTTATCTTCATATCTTTTCTTTCAAAAATTTAAACTTAGGTAAGTGCTTTTTAACCATATGTATAAAAAGAACATATTTCATTTAGCTCCTTTATGCCTACTATAACTAGTTATTTCGGTTTTCTACTAGCGGCTTCAACTATAACCTCCGCTTTATTTATTGGTCTAAGCAAGATACGACTTATTTAAAATTTGAAATAAATTGATTTTTAAAAAATTGAATGAACAATCTCGAAAAAGATTCTTTAGGATTCCATGTATTCTATAGTTCCTTACCGTGTCAATTGCCATTTATTAGTCATTGAGATTTATGGGCAATTCGTATTAATATTGAGGGATAGATATTACTTATATTTTTTCCCTTTCCAAAAAAATTAAAATGATTGAAGTTTTTCTATTTGGAATCGTATTAGGTTTAATTCCGATTACTTTGGCTGGATTATTCGTAACTGCATATTTACAATACAGGCGCGGTGATCAGTCGGACCTTTGATTAATTAAATTAATCATTTTTTTTTTTTAGTGACCTCCTCCTTAATCCACAGGAGGTCAAATTCTGATTGCTGTTGAAGTTAGCGACCTTATTTCAGTGGAATTTGACCTAACAAGAACGGAATCACGCACGCTCTGTAGGATTTGAACCTACGACATCGGGTTTTGGAGACCCACGTTCTACCGAACTGAACTAAGAGCGCTTTCTTATCATTATCACAATTTTTTTGAACCCCAATACACCTTGCATGTATATATATAATATAGCGTTTCTAAACTAAAAATGAAAGAAAGATTATGTATGTCCAATTTAATTGATCTCAATTTATTCCTCCTTACTGCTCATAGGAGAACTAAAGTATAGGTAGGGATGACAGGATTTGAACCCGTGACATTTTGTACCCAAAACAAACGCGCTACCAAGCTGCGCTACATCCCTTTCAATTGATCTACAGTTTCATTGTAGAGAATCCCTGTCTTCTTTTCCATAGTGTTATTTCTTCCATTGATATACACAATTTTTAGTGTCATTTCTTCTTTTTTTGGGGGGGCTCATGTCATATAACATATTGTATAACATATAATAAAATAATAAAAGACTTATATATACCCATATGAGACGTTAAAAACAAAAAGAAGGAGGATTTTCAATGCGAGATCTAAAAACATATCTTTCCGTGGCACCAGTACTAAGTACTCTATGGTTCGCATCTTTAGCAGGTTTATTAATAGAGATCAATCGTTTATTCCCCGATGCGTTGACATTCCCTTTTTTTTCATTTTAGTTATTGATACGGGAAGGGGATTAGAGATACAATCAAATCAAATAGCTGTAACTAATTAATTGCTATTTTTTTTTGAAAAAGACTAAAGTCTATTCAATCTCAGCGAAAATTCCGGCTTAAATTTATATTATAATAGAGTGAGAACGGGAATGGAAATGTGATCCTAGGGCAACAGTATCATACAAAATAGTTAAATAAGATACTGTACTGCAATTAGAAATATAGTTTGAAATAATTGTATTCCTTATTATTTACTATTACTCTAGTGATTGCAACGAAATCTTTCATAATTCGATTTAGAGATGGAAGAGTTGAACGAATCAAAAACCAAAGGGGGTTCATGGCCAAGAGTAAAGATGTCCGAGTAACGGTTATTTTGGAATGTACCAGTTGTGTCCGAAACGGGGTTAATAAAGAATCAACGGGCATTTCCAGATATATTTCCCAAAAGAATCGACACAATACGCCGAGTCGATTGGAATTGAAAAAATTCTGTCCTTATTGTTACAAACATACGGTTCATGGGGAGATAAAGAAATAGATCGAATGCAGGTCTGTTTGTCACTCTTCCAAGGAACATTAAAAATGACATATTATATATATAATATATATTTTAATATAACTAAAATAAATCCTAATTTCTATTTCTTCTATTTCCGTATTTCTTCTATTTCAGTTGGATCTAAAAAAAAAAGAATTAGAACTAAGAAATAGTATTTTCAGGGATAAGGAACAAACAAACCATGGATAAATCCAAGCGACCCTTTCTTAAATCCAAACGATCTTCTCGTAGGCGTTTGCCCCCGATCCAATCGGGGGATCGAATTGATTATAGAAATATGAGTTTAATTAGTCGGTTTATTAGTGAACAAGGAAAAATTTTATCTAGACGCGTGAATAGATTGACCTTGAAACAACAACGATTAATTACTATTGCTATAAAACAAGCTCGCATTTTATCTTTGTTACCTTTTCTTAATAACGAGAAACAGTTTGAAAGAACCGAGTCGACCACTAGAACTACTGGTTTTAGAACCAGAAATAAATAGGCTTACTCTTCAATCAAATCAAAATTCCAATATGATATGAACTCAAACCCAGCTGGATATTGCGTTCGAAAAATAATCAAATCTAAATTTGATTTTCGTGTTGTAACAAAAAAAAAAAAGAATCAAAGAATCGGGGAAAAATAAAAGTTTTTTTGTTTGAGCGCGTTCACTTATTTTGACGACTTTATCATCTTATCAATTTTTTCTTATACTAATTTATACTATATCTTCCCGGAGTTCATTCTCCGGGGAATGTCATTTAAGTTTTTCGGTAAATTCCTTACAATCCTCTATGATCTCATTAGAAATCATATAAAGACAATTCCTATTTAATATAGCTATTTGTGCAAGTATTTTACGATTAAGAAGCAATTTACTCTTGTACAGATCATTTATGAATCTACTATAACTATAGGATACTTTATTTTCGCGAATTACTGCATTTATCCGAGTGATCCACAAACGACGAAAATCCCTCTTTTGCCTATCTCTATCCCGATGAGCAGAAACCAAAGCTCTTATTTTTTGTTGAGTAATAGTTCGAGTAAGTCTTGAATGAGCCCCCCCAAAGCTTGATGCAAATAAACGGATTTTTGTTCGACGTTTACGAGCTACATATCCTCGTCTAATTCTGGTCATTGAATAAATGAAACTTTGATGAATAACTAATTGATTTCCGTTCTTTTAGTTATTATTTTCCTCTTTACTGGTCGATTAATAACAAAACAGATTCTTCCAATGTATAAAATAAAAATTCCAATGGCTTTGGCTACTATAACCTCCCCGACCACTATATATATATATTTTTTGCGTTTCACCGCTAACTAAAAAATTGATTGATACTAGCAAAACATAGTAAATATAAAAATAAAATTTAAATGGATAAAGAAATAGTGGTTCCATCGTTTCTATGGTTACTTCTTAAACGGTGAGGTCCTTTCTATACACCGGAACCCCTTCCTTCATTTAATCAATATTATTGGTAACTTGTACAGTTCACATCCTTTGGCTCTACCCATGAATTATATTATTTAGTAATAGGTCTTTCACAATGAGATCTAACCCATACAGTAACGGTATTTAATTATGAAAGTTAGCTAGGTAGCTGACCCTGTTAGTCCGTTTTTGCAAGAGTGGGAACATAATTTTTCTGCTTATATATTTCCCCCGCTTAATGGATAACCATTTCTTACCAAAGGGGAATTGCTTCTCATCTTAAATTCAGGTGATTGGATTTGCACCAATGGAAACCATAAATTGAATACACAGGGAGATAAAGGATCTTTTTGATTTGTAGATAGTGAGTGGAATTCTTCCATTGTATCCTATCCTATTCATATTCTATTTCTATCCTATTCACTGGTATTGATTGATCATTGATACTGGAAACATACAGTTTGTCTTTTTTTTGTGTCCCAGTCCTAGCTCATGATCTAAACGCGTCGCACATACACCCTAGTACATGTTCCTCGGCGCTGAGGACATCCCCGAAGAGCGGGGGATTTCGTGACATTTCTTATTGGCTGTCGTGTGTTTCTAATAAGTTGCTTAATGGTTGGCATGCTGTATCGTATACATAATAGGCTGGTTGAGATCGATCCTAACCGGATGATTATGAATCGCTTTTATTTAGAAATATATTTTATTTCTAAATATATTTAATAGAATATTAAACCCGGTAAGAATATAAGGAAAATCTCAACACAACAATAGTAGGGATTTCAGCGAAATCCTTCATTCAACCGCTACAAGATCAACAATTCCATGAGCTTGGGCTTCTGTTGCTGACATAAAAACATCTCTTTCCAGATCTTCGGATACAACCCATAAGGGTTTGCCCGTTCTTTGTACATAAACCCTTGTGATGGTTTCGCGCAGTTTCAGTAGTTCTTCCGCTTCCAAGATAAATTCTCCCGTTTGTGCCTCATAAAAAGAGGCTGCGGGTTGGTGAATCATTACCCTGATGCTAAATAAATGGTTTCTCTATCTTGCAGGATGATGAGGATCTTGCAGGATGATGAGGTGCAAACAAAAAAACAAAAAAGAATTGAAGAACCGTACGGGCATTTTTTGTGCAGTGCATACGGCTCTCTAATGGAATTTACTTTTACCTTACAGCCAATAAAGAGAAAATCTAGGATCTATCAGACGCAGATCGGTAAATGATCCAATTACCACCCTTCCTTTCGTTTCCTTTCGGGGGAGTTAAAAAATACTATGATGGTTCCGTTGCTTTATATATTTATTTCGTCTGTGATTCAGCAATCCCAAAGTTTTTTTGAGCTAAGGCAAAAAATGAATCTTTTCTATAAAAAATAAATATTGTTAAAACCCTTCCGGTGTGAAAACAAAAAAAAAGTTTGTGACGCTTAAATGGACTCCCCATAGATAAGATAAAATCGGAATATCTTATTATCTCATACTACTCTTTCGATACATAATTTAATGTAAAAAAAAAAAAAAAGAGAGAGTTTTCTCATATCAAATTCGAAGTGCCATGCTATTATTACTTAATATTCCTGCTAAGGCATAGTCTTTTTTTCTTTCAAATAAAAAACTCAATGGCGCCAAGCGTGAGGGAATGCTAGACGTTTGGTAATTTCTCCTCCGACCAGGATAAAGGATCCCATTGAAGCGGCCAATCCCATGCATATTGTATGTACATCTGGTCTTACAAATTGCATAGTATCGTAAATAGCTACTCCGGGTATTACCCATCCTCCGGGAGAATTTATAAACAAATAGAGATCTTTGGTATCATCCTCTATACTGAGATATACCATAAGACCAATAAGTTGATTTGAGATCTCACTATCAACCTCTTGGCCTAAAAAAAGCAATCTTTCTCGATAAAGTCGGTTGATTAGGATAAAAAACTATCCCTTAGGAACCGTACATGCACCTTTTGACGCATACGGTTCAAAAAATCGCGGAAAAATATCAATGTATAAGATTCCAGCCCCTTTATTTTGGCTTAAAGTAGGTTCTATCTAACTTTTAACAAAGGAACCCTTTTTTCTTTCATAAAAAAAAGATAAGTTTTTGCTCGTTTTTCTATAACCTATAATACTAAATTCACTACACTTATCAAACAAACTTCTCATTGATATAGTGTTTCATCGAGATCCAATCCAAATTACGATGTAATTTTCTTGTTCCTGAAGGGGCCCCTTCCATTTTTTTAGGTTTATGCTCTACTCCAGGTAAAGATTTTCCCGATTTCTATTTGCACATATAGGATAAATGCTCCCAATACCACTTCTTTTTTTAATTCATTTGATGTCTTTCTTCCGTCAAATATTTGAGGTATTCAGCATATTATTCTATTCGATTAATTAACACTTTGAGATCACCCCTCTTTCTAATTTAATAATAAACTAATTTCATATTTAATAATCAAATCGTTTATGATACAAGTAGTAATCGCCGATCTATTACTAATATCTATTACTAATTGGGTTTTTTCTAAACGGAGCCTGGATACTTCATTTTCTTGGTCCAACCAAGCCAACCATAAATAAGTTTTATTGAGATGGTAATATTAATCTGGATCCCCCCAAAACGGATCTAATTGCACTTCACGCTCCAAATTTAAAAGAAATTGATTGGGTGAAACAAGGGATATCTCGATCGAGGGAGAGAACGGGGAAATCCCATATGACCCAATATATCTGACAAGCCGCACTATACGTCAACCCAAGATGCATCTTCCTCTCCAGGACTTCGAAAAGGTACTTTTGGAACACCAATAGGCATTAAAAAAAATGAAGTACTATATTTCACTTTGATGTGGAAACGTAATAATGGGTTTAATTGTTTTCATAAAAATTGGCCGTTATTCATTTTAGCCATGGTCAGAAAGGAAGACAGAATTAATAAAGTAACTCAAATTATTACAAATAGGTCTTTCGAATGATGACTAAGTATGGATGGATTCACTCATAGAAAATGGGCTCAACCCCCCATTGCGTATTGGGGCTTATCGGGTATAGAATAGATCTGCTTCTCTTTGTTCCTACGAACAGAATTGTTTGATTATTGCCAGCAGAAGAGAACAAATATTATCTCCTGCTCGGAGAGAATCCACTGAAGGGGGGAGGTCCATAGTATCGTTTTTAAAATGCAATAAAGTTACATAGTCTTTATCTTTCTTTGATAAAAAGGGGTATTTCCATGGGTTTGCCTTGGTATCGTGTTCATACCGTTGTATTGAATGATCCCGGTCGGTTGATTGCTGTCCATATAATGCATACAGCTCTGGTTGCTGGTTGGGCTGGTTCAATGGCTCTATATGAATTAGCCGTTTTTGATCCTTCTGATCCCGTTCTTGATCCAATGTGGAGACAAGGTATGTTCGTTATACCCTTCATGACTCGTTTAGGAATAACTAATTCGTGGGGTGGTTGGAGTATCACAGGGGGGGCTGTAACGAATTCAGGCATTTGGAGTTACGAAGGTGTGGCCGGAGCGCATATTGTGTTTTCTGGCTTGTGCTTCTTAGCAGCTATTTGGCATTGGGTGTATTGGGATCTAGAAATATTTACTGATGAACGTACAGGAAAACCGTCTTTGGATTTGCCCAAGATTTTTGGAATTCATTTATTTCTGTCAGGGGTGGCTTGTTTTGGTTTTGGCGCATTTCATGTAACAGGTTTGTATGGCCCTGGAATATGGGTGTCCGATCCTTATGGACTAACTGGAAAAGTACAATCTGTAAATCCAGCGTGGGGTGTGGAAGGTTTTGATCCGTTTGTTTCGGGCGGAATAGCCTCTCATCATATTGCAGCGGGTACGTTGGGCATATTAGCGGGCCTATTTCATCTTAGTGTTCGTCCGCCTCAACGTCTATACAAAGGATTACGTATGGGCAATATTGAAACCGTCCTTTCCAGTAGTATCGCTGCTGTCTTTTTTGCTGCTTTTGTAGTTGCTGGAACTATGTGGTATGGTTCAGCAACTACCCCCATCGAATTATTTGGTCCCACTCGTTATCAATGGGATCAGGGATACTTCCAGCAAGAAATATATAGAAGAGTTAGTGCTGGACTCGCTGAAAATCAAAGTTTCTCAGAAGCTTGGTCTAAAATTCCGGAAAAACTTGCTTTTTATGATTACATTGGGAATAATCCGGCAAAGGGGGGGTTATTCAGAGCAGGCTCAATGGACAACGGGGATGGAATAGCTGTTGGATGGTTAGGACACCCCATCTTTAGAGATAAGGAAGGGCGTGAACTTTTTGTACGTCGTATGCCTACCTTTTTCGAAACATTTCCAGTTGTTTTGGTAGATGGAGACGGAATTGTTAGAGCTGATGTTCCTTTTAGAAGGGCAGAATCAAAGTATAGTGTTGAACAAGTAGGTGTAACTGTTGAGTTCTACGGCGGCGAACTTAACGGAGTTAGTTATAGTGATCCTGCTACTGTTAAAAAATATGCTAGACGCGCTCAATTGGGCGAAATTTTTGAATTAGATCGTGCTACTTTGAAATCTGATGGTGTTTTTCGTAGCAGTCCGAGGGGTTGGTTTACTTTTGGACATGCTTCGTTTGCTTTGCTCTTTTTCTTCGGACACATTTGGCATGGTGCTCGAACCTTATTCAGAGATGTTTTTGCTGGTATTGACCCAGATTTGGATGCTCAAGTAGAATTTGGCGCATTCCAAAAACTTGGAGATCCAACTACAAAAAGACAAGTAGTCTGATATAATATAACATTGTTCTCGTATCTTTCGAATCTACTTTTTTTCTTTGACTTTTGCTCTTTCTTTAGCTAGGAGATGATCCAAAATAAACAGGTATGGAAGCTATAATTGTAAACCACGATCGAATCTATGGAAGCATTGGTTTATACATTCCTTTTAGTCTCGACTCTAGGGATAATTTTTTTCGCTATCTTTTTTCGAGAACCCCCTAAAGTTCCAACGAAAAAGGTGAAATAAATGATTTTTCATTTTCTCAATTGAAGTACTAAGCCTCCCGATATCGGGAGGCTTAGTACTTTAACTAGAACTAGTCCCCGTGTTCCTCGAATGGATCTCTTAGTTGTTGAGAGGGTTGCCCAAAAGCGGTATATAAGGCATACCCAGTAAAACTTACAAGTAAACCAGATATAGAGATGGCGACTAGGGTTGCTGTTTCCATTATTATAAAATTTCAAGACCCCAATGGATCTATGATAAGATCGTTTATTTACAACGGAATAGTATACAAAGTCAACAGATCTTAATTAAAACAATAGGATTTATGGCTACACAAACCGTTGAGAGTAATTCCAGATCTGGTCCAAGACCAACAAATGTAGGGAGTTTATTGAAACCATTGAATTCGGAATATGGTAAAGTAGCTCCTGGATGGGGAACCACTCCTTTGATGGGTGTCGCAATGGCTCTATTTGCGATATTCCTATCTATTATTTTGGAGATTTATAATTCTTCCGTTTTACTGGACGGAATTTCAATGAATTAGAAGATCACAAGAACTATGAAGTCTTAGCTTTTCAATACAAAGTGAATCCTTTAGGGGGCTCGGATTTCTAGCCCATATTTATATATTTCTTTTGATTTTGGTAGTTCGACCGCGGAATTTCTTTGTTTCTGTAGTTCGGAATATGAGTGTGTGACTTGTTATAATTGATCCTATTGATAGTACAGAGAATGGGTCTGCCATCTTCATAGAGATGTGTTTTATCGCGTCGGATATTTAGTCTATTATCTGAAACACGGAATATATGAAATGGAGCACGAAATATTTAAACTATGATTCATACTTAATATTCAGACCCCGCGGCCGGACTAAAAAAATGCAAAGAATTAAGTATAAATTGAAAGATTTTTCTTCTTTCAAACGCCTCTTTATGCTTTGCTTAGTTTAA